AAGTGAAAGAAATCATTTTATCTACAAATAGTGGTCAAATTGGCGTATTACCAAATCATGCTCCTATTGCTACAGCTGTAGATATAGGGATTTTGAGAATACGCCTTAAGGACCAATGGTTAACGATCGCTCTGATGAGCGGTTTTGCTAGAATAGGCAATAATGAGATCACTGTTTTAGTAAATGATGCGGAAAAGGGTAGTGATATTGATTCACAAGAAGCTCAGCAAACTCTTGAAATAGCAGAAGCTAATTTGAAAAAGGCTGAAGGAAAGAGACAAATAATTGAGGCAAATCTAGCTCTCCGACGAGCTAGGACAAGAGTCGAGGCTGTCAATGCAATTTCATAACTAGTTGGTGCGTTCAAATAATCAAAAGAGGTTCTGTTTCTAAACCCTATTTTGATTGGATTCACTCGACAGAATCCAATCAAGCAGAATCCAATTTAGATACAACGCAATTCAAAAATGAAATAAATAAAAAATCTATAAAAATAAACAAAGGGTGGGACAAAAAACTTATTAGATACCGTTGACTCCGGTATCTAATAAGTTATACCTACTATTGGATTTGAACCAATGACTCCCGCCGTATGAAAGCGATACTCTAACCACTGAGTTAAGTAGGTCATTTATTATCCCAAAGAGAACCAAATGGAACCCATCCTATCGATGGATTATAAATATAATATTCTTTATAAGCAACAATAATCGAATCAATACCACTCAAAAATTTCGGATGTTGGATCATAGAATATTCATCTTGACAACAAATTATATACATGATAAAATATGCATCACAAGCACTAAGGGCTATAGCTCAGTTGGTAGAGCACCTCGTTTACACGCGCGCCAATGTTTTTCAGGGGAATCCACCATACAATCCAAAAAATGGATCTTATTGAGAAATCGATGTCTTACTCCATAATAACTTTAAGAGAAAAGAGAACAATAGCCTGACGAGAGGTTCGGTCCTATTTGAGTGCCCTTTGTAGGTACCAAACAGGCTCCGCCTTGAGATATTGATAAGGTGAATAACAGTATATTCAATGCTAGGCATAATGAGTATAAGGCCCTCAAAAAATCTCTTTTCGTCCTATGAACTTGAAGGTGTATGAAGTTTCATATTGGATTTTTTAAGCCGAACGATAGAGACTTCATTTAACTTAAAATTCTAGGCCAAAGGCAGACCTACGTCAAAATAACTTCACCTTTGAAACACTTTGGTAGTGCTCTGAATTAGAATCCCAAATAATGAATCAGAGCACATGGAGCCATCTCCTTATCTTATTTTTCTGTCAAGAAAAAAAATATGGCAGATTGGCTGATATTTTTATCAGTTAATGAAAGAGCCCAATGCAAAAAAAAATGCATGTTGGGTCTTTGAAACAGTTCAGATCATTTTGATAATAATAAGTTTGATCTGTTTTACCGAGAAGGTCTACGGTTCGAGTCCGTATAGCCCTAGAGCCCTATAAAAAAAAATGAATAAAATTCCAAATTTTCATTTGAAATAAAAAATTGTATAATTTTGATTTCTTCATTCTTGTTTGTTGCTTATAACTGACCGGTTGGTTCATCGAAACAAAATTTGTCCTAGAAACTCACTCACGGGAATCATTTAAAGCAGAACAGAAAACCGAAAAAACATATCATATTTCAAGGGATCGAATCGATCTTTTTCCAAACAAACCAACCCTTCGTCATTAATTGTCGGAGGGAAATTCCATATGCATTTTTCTGCCCACAATCAAAGGGTTAAGCCAGCGATACTCCTTTTATTTGGTATACCTTACCAAGACCCGGCCAAGCACACCAAAACAAGGGGGGGGTGGTCTTCTTTTTCTGTATTCAATCAAGAGAAAACCCCACCCCATCCAGATCTGATAAACGGAATATACCAACACTAAGATTAAGATATTCGAAATCCTCAGATACCTACCCATTCTCTTACATTTGAATACTTGTTCTATTCTAAATTACTAAGAAAAAAACTTTCGACTCTGTTCCTAAAAAATCCAAATTACGAACTCGCATTTTTATAAAGAAAATTCAAATAATCAAAAGAATAATAAATTCAAAATTATTAAACACAAAATAAGAATTCTATTTGCTTTCTTTAGGCTTTAGGAAGAATCCTAGGCAAAAACAAGAAAATTTGTCTAAGTATAACATCTAGAGTTATACTAACTAAAGCAATTAAATAAAATTGAACTAAAAAAATTAAGTAGACTGGAAATAGGATCTCGATCAAGTCAGTCGATAAATCTTGAAATGAGATATGCCCTGCAATAATCAAAGGAAACTAGATGGTTTGGTCAAAATAAATTCTTGTTTTGACTAACTAGTTATCAATGACTTTAGAACTTCAATTCGAATCAACCAATCCGATATATTTTCCACGTTCATAGGAGTGCGTCTATGTTTTTGCTTTACGAATATGATATTTTTTGGGCATTTCTAATAATATCAAGTCTTATTCCTATTTTGGCATTTTTCAT